GAGGTTACATTAATGGAGGATACACGACAGAAGGAGTTGTTCTATTTCCAAACTTTACCTCCAACAAGCGTAGATTTTTTTTTTCAAAATTTTTATTTCTATCCCGATCCCAAATCATGTGTCTTTCTCGTAAGATTGAGAGCAATAAAAAAAAATCAAATCGCACCATCTCTGTAATAGGTAAATGCCTCTTTTTCTCCTGAAGTTGTCGGAATTATTCGTAATAAGATATTGGCTATAATTGAAAAGGTCTTATCAATAAAATTTCCATTTATCCGCGATCTAGGCATAGGTAGCAATCCATTCTATAATTATTCTCATTAACTCTCGTGGTAAACCGATCCCACAAAGAAAAGAATTGTACAGTACGAAATAACATAAAAACGGATTCATTAAGAAAAAAGATATGGGACCTGTATTTCTATTTATTCAAATTGTTCTTTTTTGACAGGAATCAAAAAAAAAAAAGGATTGAATAACCATTCTACGATGAAAAAACCCGCCTGTTTTATTTTGTATGCATAGGAGGTATACACTATACAATCAACTATATATATATATATATTTTATGAATATTTATAATAGATCTGCAGGGTAGGGTTTGTTGTTGAGAGAGAACTATAAAACTGGACTGGAAAGGAATTTGAGAATTCTTAAGATATGGAATCATAGTCTAAATAGAATCGTAGATCCATTAACCGAAGTGCAAAAATAGACCTATGAATCAGCTGATTCGTTATAATTTAGTGATTGCCTCCGGTACCGTTATAAAATAACAGAAAAAGAGGCGAAGGCTTTTTTGGTTTTGCAAACATGAATAGAATCTTTCTAACAGTTTTTTATTTTCTATTTATCCGCATAACCTCAAAAGAAAAATATTTCTTTGACTTTGATGAAAATTTATCTATTTTTATAGTTAGAATTTGAATTGATTGGTCGTTCCTATCCAAAAATCTACTAGTACCGGCTCGCTATTCACTCGGTTTTTGGGTCATAATCATTATGTAGGAGAGATGGCCGAGTGGTTGAAGGCGTAGCATTGGAACTGCTATGTAGGCTTTTGTTTACCGAGGGTTCGAATCCCTCTCTTTCCGTACCTTCATCTAATTCACTGATCTTACTAACCAAAAGAGTAAACTAGCACTATATAAAATATAAAATTATATTCCAACACAACAGTTAGACCTTTCTTTGATATAAAATTTTTATTCCTAATTGCTGTGGCATAGAAAATACTGAAAGGAAAAGAGTAGACAAGGAATGAAAACTTACCTCTCGTTCTCTATGATACCTAAATGGGAGAAAAATCCGGATCAAACCCTTATTTATCTTAACCTTAGGTTAATTTACTTCGACGAAAGGGATCAAAATTGTCCGACCCCTTGTGATTTTTTTTATTTTCGTTAGGTTTAGGTCTGGCGCGAATAATATTCTACGACTAGCAATTCATTTATTTTCAAACCGACCCATTTACTATCTATTATTTGATTGACTAATCCTTTATATTGGAATGGTTGAAGAGTCAAATGTTTTGGCATTTCGTCCTGAGAGGATGAATCGAAAGAATTTTGAATCAGAGCTCTAGAGTTTTGTTCATCCCTCGCCGTAATAATATCTCGGGGTTTGCAGCGATAACTTGGTATATCTACTATACGACCATTGACTAAAATATGTCTATGGTTAACTAATTGACGGGCTCCAGGAATAGTCGGAGCCATACCCAATCGAAAAAGGATGTTATCCAAGCGCATTTCAAGTAATTGGAGTAAAACCCGACCTGTTGACCCCTTGGCTTTACCGGCGATACGAACGTATTTAAGTAATTGTCGTTCTGTAAGACCATAATGAAAACGCAACTTTTGTTTTTCTTCTAGACGAATACGATATTGAGATTTTTTACCGGAACGTGATTGGTTTCTAAGATCACTTCCGGCTCTAGGCCTTTTATTAGTTAGTCCCGGTAAAGCTCCCAGGCGGCGTATTTTTTTGAAACGAGGTCCCCGGTAACGCGACATAAAGACTCCTTATTCTTATTTATATTTCTTATTTATATTGAATTCTTATTGATGAAATTTCATTTTACAGAATAAACCTAAACTAAAACTGAACTAAATAATAAATGAAGCGAAGTTTACGGAAGTAGTGTACTTGTACTCTAAATAATAATTAGATGAATAAATATCCAGACCTTTCTATTCTATATATATTCTATATAGATAAAAAATAGATAAAAGGGATTCTTTTCATGGCATAGTTGGAAGTTCCTATAAGATTAAAAAAAATATAGATTTTTCACAATCTTCTTTGATTTCGGGTTTCAAAAGGGCATTCTCAATCATGTAAAAACTAGAAGAAAATAAATAGAGAAAAGCCGGCTATCGGAATCGAACCGATGACCATCGCATTACAAATGCGATGCTCTAACCTCTGAGCTAAGCAGGCTCACATAAGATAAATTCTACTGCATAGGGATTGTCATCTTAGCTATTAATTAATATAC